ATCGAAATGTTGGCTAGGTAAGCGTCCTGTAGTAAGAGGAGTAGTTATGAACCCTGTAGACCATCCCCATGGGGGCGGGGAAGGGAGAGCCCCAATTGGTAGAAAAAAACCCACAACCCCCTGGGGTTATCCTGCGCTTGGAAGAAGAAGTAGGAAAAGGAAAAAATATAGTGATAGTTTTATTCTTCGTCGCCGTAAATAGGAATATTGAAAATCGAATTTTTGGAATTTGAAATAATGTGATGGGCGAACGACGGGAATTGAACCCGCGCATGGTGGATTCACAATCCACTGCCTTGATCCACTTGGCTACATCCGCCCCTTATCCAGCTAAAGGATTTTCTCTTTTTTCCATTCATCATTATTGTATTTATTCTTACCTTCATACTTAGATCGAGATATTCTATTGGACATAGAATGCCAATCTTTAAAATGTAAAAAAAAGGAGTAATCGGCTGTGACACGTTCACTAAAAAAAAATCCTTTTGTAGCTAATCATTTATCGAGAAAAATTGAAAAACTCAACATGAGGGAGGAGAAAGAAATAATAGTAACTTGGTCTCGGGCATCTACCATTATACCCAAAATGATTGGCCATACAATCGCTGTTCATAATGGAAAAGAACATTTACCTATTTATATAACAGATCGTATGGTAGGTCACAAATTGGGAGAATTCGCGCCTACTCTGACTTTCGCGAGACATGCGAGAAACGATAATAAATCTCGTCGTTAATTAATTTGGAAAACTTACTTATCATTCATTGGCGGGGGAGAAACCTTATGATAAAGAACTCAAATTCGGGTAGAGAAGTAAAAGTTTTAGCTAAACATATATCTATGTCTGTTTTCAAAGCGCGAAGAGTAATTGATCAGATTCGCGGGCGTTCTTATGAGGAAACACTTATGATACTGGAACTCATGCCTTATCGAGCATCTTATCCCATTTTAAAATTGGTTTATTCTGCAGCAGCAAATGCTAATCATAATATGGGTTTGAACGAAGCTGATTCATTCATTAGTAAAGCCGAAGTCAATGGGGGCCCCTTTGTGAAAAAGTTAAGACCCAGGGCTAGAGGACGTAGTTATCCGATAAAAAGACCCACTTGTCATATAACAATTGTATTAAAAGATAAATCGAAAATTTAGATGAATCTTTAGAAAAAAAATGGATGAAAAGATAATATAATAAAAAAATATGGGACAAAAAATAAATCCACTTGGTTTCAGACTCGGTACAACCCAAAATCATCATTCCTTTTGGTTCGCACAACCAAAAAATTTTTCTGTAGGTCTACAAGAAGATGAAAAAATACGGAATTGTATCAAGAACTATGTACAAAAAAATAAGAGAATATCCCCAGGTTTCGAAGGAATTGGAATTGCACGAATAGAAATTCAAAAAAGAATCGATTTGATCCAGGTCATAATCTATATTGGGTTTCCAAATTTATTAATAGAGGGCCGAACGCGAGGGATCGAAGAATTACAGATGAATGTACAAAAAGAGTTTCCTTCTGTGAACCGAAGACTCAATATTGCTATCACAAGAATTGAAAAACCTTATGGACACCCTAATATTCTTGCAGAATATATGGCTTCACAATTAAGAAATAGAGTTTCGTTTCGAAAGGCAATGAAAAGAGCTATTGAATTAACTGAACAAACAGATACAAAGGGAATTCAAATACAAATTGCAGGGCGTATCGACGGAAAAGAAATTGCACGTGTCGAATGGATCAGAGAAGGTAGGGTTCCTCTACAAACAATTCGTGCTAAAATTGATCATTGTTCCTATACAATTCGAACTATCCATGGAGTATTAGGCCTAAAAATTTGGATATTTGTGAACGAGGAATAATAGACCTTTTTTTATCTTGACATTCTGTCCAGTGATAGAACAAAAAATGAGAAACTATTTCTGTTTTTTTTCCTTTTTCCGTTAAATCAAACAAAAAATAAACAATTCTAATTCTATAAGGTTGAATAAAAAATAGATTAATCTTACTTTTGATATAAATTGCTATGCTTAGTGTGTGACTCGTTAGTTTTTTCTTTAGAGTTTAAAGCTGGGCTTCAAAAAAAAAGACTGACCTCCACTATAAACTTAATAACTATATAAAATAAAATAATAAAATAAACGAAAAACTAATAACCAACTTATTGCTTCGTATTGTCGAGATCCCAAGAAACAGTCACTATATGACTGAATGACTGAATCAATCATATAGTTGTAACAACTGAAATTTTCATAAAAAACAAATCTGATTATGGATTTTGAAGAAAAAAAAATAAAGGGATGCGGATAAATGGAAAGGTGATAGAAAGAGAGAACAAAAATATCAATGATAGATGATTCCAATATGTATGGTCTATGAATCACCTCATAAAAGGCAGTGTGATAAAGCATTAATATTGATATATTAATATATATAATAATACAAATAATAAAGTATAATATAAATAATAAAGAGCCCTGGGTTAATAGAAACTGAGGAGATTGACTCGGGAACCAATTTTGTTGGGAGCTCCGTTGCAGAGTTCAGGCCTAACCATTAATAGAGAAGCTATAGGAACGACGAAACCTGTGACTATATAAGATTCAACTATTAAAATATAAATAAAATAGAAAAGAAAAATGAATCCTAATGATTCATCGGGCGGGATGGCGGAACGAACCAAGAACAAATTGATTTACTCTGAGAGGTCATGGATTGATCCTACGAATGAAGCAGGAAAGAGTCAATATCCGCCCGCGAAACCCTTATTTATTTATTGTATTACAATACAATATTGTCTTGACTCGATAAGAGTAAAATAAAAAAAAATAGGGATTCGTTATAAAAAATAAGCATTATCTTTATCTATAAATATCCACATCTAGCCATATATGGAGCTTCCTATGTAATAAATGAAATATCAATAAATCCCATTACTTAGTTTAGTGTACTAATTATTAAATGGATGTGTATCCGTATCGAATCTTTTCATTCGCGAGGAGCTGGATGAGAGGAAACTCTCATGTCCGGTTCTGTAGTAGAGGTGGGATTAAGAAAAAACCATCAACTATAACCCTAAAAGAACTAGATTTCGTAAGCACCATAGAGGAAGAATGAAGGGAATATCTTGTCGGGGCAATCATATTTGTTTCGGCAGATACGCTCTTCAGGCACTTGAACCCGCTTGGATCACAGCTAGACAAATAGAAGCAGGGCGAAGAGCAATGGCACCATATGCGCGTCGTGGTGGAAAAATATGGATACGTATATTTCCAGACAAACCTGTTACAATAAGACCCACGGAAACACGTATGGGTTCGGGGAAAGGATCTCCCGAATATTGGGTATCCGTTGTTAAACCAGGCCGAATACTTTATGAAATGGGTGGAGTATCAGAAACTGTAGCCAGAGCAGCTATTGAGATAGCTGCGTGCAAAATGCCTATACGAACTCAATTTATTATTTCAGGATAGGGATATAGAACTAAAGATAAACAAAAGGGGTATTGAGGATGAAAAAACAACCGCGGGTTTATTTATTTCTAGACAAACACTATTTCTTTTTTTCCTCATTCTTTGCATTGAAATAACAGATTCAAATAAAAATGATATGATTCAACCTCAGACCCTTTTGAATGTAGCAGATAACAGCGGAGCTCGAGAATTGATGTGTATTCGAATCATAGGAGCCGGTAATCATCGATATGCTCATATTGGTGACGTTATTGTTGCTGTAATCAAAGAAGCAGTGCCCAATATGCCTCTAGAAAGATCAGAAGTAATTAGAGCTGTAATTGTACGTACATGTAAAGAACTCAAACGTGACAACGGTATGATAATACGATATGATGACAATGCTGCGGTTGTCATTGATCAAGAAGGAAATCCAAAAGGAACTCGAGTTTTTGGCGCGATTGCTCGGGAATTGAGACAGTTGAATTTTACTAAAATAGTTTCATTAGCTCCTGAAGTATTATAAATACTAGTAGATGAAACTATGATATAGTTATAGTAGGATATCTGAAATGGATTAAATTAGTAGATTGTGTTTCACGCATATACTTTTAATAATTGAAATTGAATAATTCAAAATAAAAAAACATGTTGATTATATCAAAATTAAGAAGCACCAATAATTAGAATTCGTCATGGGCAGAGACGCTATTGCTGATATAATAACTTCTATAAGAAATGCTGACATGAGTAAAAATGGAACGGTTCGAATAGCATCCACTAATATCACCGAAAACATTGTTAAAATACTCCTACGAGAAGGTTTTATTGAAAACGTTCGGAAACATCAGGAAAGTAACAAAGATTTCTTGGTTTCAACCTTGCGCCATAGAAAGACTAGGAAAGGAATATATAGAACTATTTTAAAACGTATCAGTCGACCTGGTCTACGAATCTATTCCAACTATCAAAAAATTCCTAAGATTTTAGGTGGAATGGGAATTGTAATTCTTTCCACTTCTCGAGGCATAATGACAGATCGAGAAGCTAGACTAGAAAAAATTGGAGGAGAAATTTTGTGCTATATATGGTAATCTTCCTCCGGTATCCTAATTTGATCTCTAACTTCCAATTTGTGAAATAGAGAGGAAAAGTAAGTTATATAACTCTTCCTCCATTAGTTGATGATATTTCAAGGGGTTACCTGGATGAAAGAACAAAAATGGATTCATGAAGGTTTAATTACTGAATCACTTCCCAACGTCCCGGGTCCATTTAGATAATGAAGATCTAATTCTAGGTTATATTTCAGGGAGGATCCGACCAAGTTTGATACGGATACTGCCGGGAGATAGAGTCAAAATAAAAATAAGTCGGTATGATTCAACTAGAGGACGTATAATTTATAGACTCCGCAACAAAGATTCGAGCGATTAGATGATTTTTGAAAACATTCCTTTGGTGAGAGATACAACTCGAAGCTAAAAAATGAAATACAAGAGACTTATTTTCTTCCAAGGAATAGATTCCAAATTGAGGTAAGGAGTGA